ATGGCACCCAACCTCCGAAAATCCCACCCCCTCCTAAAATTAGTCAACAACTCCCTAATCGACCTCCCCACCCCTTCAACATCTCATGCATGATGAAACTTCGGATCCCTCCTGGGCGATTGCCTACTCACACAGATCCTAACTGGCCTACTACTAGCAACACACTACACCGCGGACACAACCCTAGCCTTCTCATCCGTAGCCCATACATGCCGAAACGTACAGTACGGCTGACTTATCCGCAACCTACATGCAAACGGAGCCTCCCTTTTCTTCATCTGCATCTACCTACACATTGGGCGAGGACTCTACTATGGTTCGTACCTGTACAAGGAAACTTGAAACACAGGCATTATTCTCCTACTTACCCTAATAGCCACCGCCTTTGTAGGGTATGTCCTCCCCTGAGGACAAATATCATTCTGAGGGGCCACAGTAATCACCAACCTATTCTCCGCCATCCCCTACATCGGCCAAACCCTCGTAGAGTGGGCCTGAGGTGGATTCTCCGTAGATAACCCCACACTAACACGATTCTTCGCCTTACACTTCCTGCTCCCATTCATAATCGCAGGGCTCACACTCATCCACCTCACTTTCCTCCACGAATCGGGCTCAAACAACCCCCTAGGCATCGTATCCAACTGTGACAAGATCCCGTTTCACCCCTACTTCTCCCTAAAGGACACCCTAGGCTTTGCACTCGTCCTCCCCCTGCTCACAGCCCTAGCCCTATTCTCCCCCAACCTCCTAGGAGACCCAGAAAACTTTACCCCAGCAAACCCCCTAGTCACACCCCCGCACATTAAGCCAGAGTGGTACTTCCTATTTGCGTACGCCATCCTCCGCTCAATCCCTAATAAACTAGGAGGAGTCCTAGCCCTAGCAGCCTCAATCCTTGTACTCTTCCTAATCCCCCTCCTCCATAAATCCAAGCAGCGCTCCATAGCCTTCCGCCCCCTCTCCCAACTCCTATTCTGAACCCTAACTGCCAACCTCCTCATCCTTACATGAGTGGGCAGCCAACCCGTAGAGCATCCCTTCATCATTATTGGCCAACTAGCCTCCATCACCTATTTCACCATCCTCCTAATCCTCCTCCCCGCCTCAGCAGCCCTAGAGAATAAAATACTCAACTACTAAGACGCTCTGATAGTTTATAAAAACATTGGTCTTGTAAGCCAAAGACTGAAGGCCCCAACCCTTCTCAGAGCTAACACCCTCAGAGAGAGAGGATTTAAACCTCCACCTCCAACTCCCAAAGCTGGCATTCTCCATTGAACTACTCTCTGCCTAACACCCCTAAACCGCCCGAATAGCCCCCCGAGCTAACCCTCGCACAACCTCCAACACCGCAAACAGAGTAAGCAACAACCCTCACCCCGCCACCAAAAACATTCCCACCCCGCACGAGTAAAACATAGCTACGCCACTAAAATCTAACCGAACAGAGAACATACCCCCACTATCCACCGTAATTACCCCCGCCTCATAAGACCCCACCAACCCTCCAACAACCCCCCCAACCGCAAGAGTCAAAAGAAGGCACACACCATACCCCATAACTTGCCGATCCCCCCAAGCCTCGGGAAAAGGATCGGCTGCCAGCGCCACCGAATATACAAAGACCACCAGCATACCCCCCAGATAGACCATAAACAGCACCAACGACACAAAGGACACCCCCAAGCTTAGCAACCACCCACACCCTGCAACAGAAGCCAGAACTAAACCAACCACCCCATAGTAAGGGGAAGGATTAGACGCAACCGCTAACCCCCCCAAAACAAAGCACAACCCTAAGACAACTACAAAGTAAGTCATAACAATTTCTGCTTGGTTTTGCTCCAAGGTCTGCGGCCTGAAAAGCCGCCGCTGATCTCAACTACAGAAACCCCTACAAAACAGCAAATTAGACCTCCCCTTGGCCCCCCCCTTCCCCCCCCCAGGATTAATGGGGGCAATTTTCTGCTTAATCTGCCATGTATAACAGTGCATCAATTTTTTTATCCGCCTGGAATATTCTTTACCAGGCTATTTAACGCATGCATAAAAGCCATCCATACGCAAATCGACATATTATCTTTTTCCACCGTCCCATCGCAAGGAATAGGTAATTCAATGCTATACGGATAAGCTCCATTTAATAGGATTAAAACCTTTCAATCTCTGCTTTATACCTTCCCTTCCCTCTAGAATACGGCTATCCTTGAAATATACGTTATCCATGGTAGCTGGGCAATTCAACTCCACTACTTCTCGTAGGGCCGGTTTCTGTCGGACCGGGTTATCTATTAATCGTTCTTCTCACGTGAAATCAGCAACGCGCCGCATGGAAGATCCTGCGTTACTAGCTTCAGGACCATTCTTTCCCCCTACACCCCTAGCACTACTTGCACTTTTGCGCCTCTGGTTCCTATATCAGGGCCATAACTTGGTAGTCCCTCTCTCCTCTCTCTTCACAGAAACATCTGGTTGGCTATTTATCATCATTTGGCCTCTTAATCGCGGCATCCGGGTAGCCTTTGCGCCTTTGGTTCCTTTTTTTTTTGGGGCGTCTTCAATAAACCCTTCCAGTGCGGGGCAGGTGATTCCAATCTCTTGACATGATCATCACATGGTCGTCGGTCGGAGTTTGGCCTTCAAGAATCCCTCCGTGTCATGGTTGGCGGGTGGGTGGTATCATTTTGGCACTGATGCACTTTTAATTACATTTTCTATGTTTACCCCCCAAGCATCGAATTATGCTGCTATTTAATGAAATGCTTGATGGACATGCCCCATTTTTTCGTTTCGTTTTGTAATTCCTCTAATTTTCTAAACAACGCTAGGAATTTTCTGTTAAAAATTCATCAAACGTTTCGTAATCATACGTTTAATCGTTTGCTTAAACGTTTAAACGCTAGGAATTCTCCATTAAAAATTTACACAATCATACCTTTATCGTTTGCTTAAACTTAACGCTAGGAATTCTCCATTAAAAATTTACACAATCATACCTTTATCGTTTGCTTAAACTTAACGCTAGGAATTCTCCATTAAAAATTTACACAATCATACCTTTATCGTTTGCTTAGACGTTAAATTTATCCATCAACCAGCACCGATATCCCATTAACAAAATTAACACAAAACTTCCCTCCCCTAAATACCAAGCTTAACCCCAAACAAATTTCAAACCTTGTCCACACAAAGTTTCCTACATTCATTCAATCATGTTTAACAAATTTTTGGGTTAACCCCAAACAAATTTCAAACCTTATCCACACAAAGTTTCCTACATTCATTCAATCATGTTTAACAAATTTTTGGGTTAACCCCAAACAAATTTCAAACCTTATCCACACAAAGTTTCCTACATTCATTCAATCATGTTTAACAAATTTTTGGGTTAACCCCAAACAAATTTCAAACCTTGTCCACACAAAGTTTCCTACATTCATTCAATCATGTTTAACAAATTTTTGGGTTAACCCCAAACAAATTTCAAACCTTATCCACACAAAGTTTCCTACATTCATTCAATCATGTTTAACAAATTTTTGGGTTAACCCCAAACAAATTTCAAACCTTATCCACACAAAGTTTCCTACATTCATTCAATCATGTTTAACAAATTTTTGGGTTAACCCCAAACAAATTTCAAACCTTGTCCACACAAAGTTTCCTACATTCATTCAATCATGTTTAACAAATTTTTGGGTTAACCCCAAACAAATTTCAAACCTTGTCCACACAAAGTTTCCTACATTCATTCAATCATGTTTAACAAATTTTTGGGTTAACCCCAAACAAATTTCAAACCTTGTCCACACAAAGTTTCCTACATTCATTCAATCATGTTTAACAAATTTTTGGGTTAACCCCAAACAAATTTCAAACCTTGTCCACACAAAGTTTCCTACATTCATTCAATCATGTTTAACAAATTTTTGGGTTAACCCCAAACAAATTTCAAACCTTATCCACACAAAGTTTCCTACATTCATTCAATCATGTTTAACAAATTTTTGGGTTAACCCCAAACAAATTTCAAACCTTATCCACACAAAGTTTCCTACATTCATTCAATCATGTTTAACAAATTTTTGGGTTAACCCCAAACAGTCCTTGTAGCTTATCAGCAAAGCATGGCATTGAAGACGCCAAGATGGTCATCCTCCTGCCCCAAGGACAAAAGACTTAGTCCTAACCTTACCGTTAGTTCCCACCAGACATATACATGCAAGTATCCGCGCCCCAGTGTAAATGCCCCTACCCCTTACCAAGATGAAAGGAGCAGGTATCAGGCACACCCCTTGCCCCTCACACGTAGCCCAAGACACCTTGCTTAGCCACACCCCCACGGGCACTCAGCAGTAATTAACATTAAGCAATAAGCGAAAGCTTGACTTAGTCATGGTACCCCTAGGGTTGGTAAATCTTGTGCCAGCCACCGCGGTCACACAAGAAACCCAAATTAACAGCCTTCGGCGTAAAGAGTGGGACTACACTATCAAGACAACCAAGATTGAAGAGCAACTAAGCTGTCATAAGCCCAAGATGCCCTTAAACCCAACCTCAAAACGATCTTGGCACCCTCTCCCCGATCAACTAAACCCCACGAAAGCTAGGGTACAAACTGGGATTAGATACCCCACTATGCCTAGCCATAAATCTCGATGCTTTTCCCCACCAAAGCATCCGCCCGAGAACTACGAGCACAAACGCTTAAAACTCTAAGGACTTGGCGGTGCTCCAAACCCACCTAGAGGAGCCTGTTCTATAATCGATAATCCACGATACACCTCACCATCTCTTGCCAAACAGCAGCCTACATACCGCCGTCGCCAGTTCACCTCATCAGAGCCCAACAGTGAACACAACAGCCCAAACCCGCTAATAAGGCAGGTCAAGGTATAGCCCACGAGATGGCAGAAATGGGCTACATTCTCTAAAATAGAGCACCCACGAAAGGGAGCATGAAATCGCCCCCAGAAGGTGGATTTAGCAGTAAAGCGGAACAATAGAGTCCCCTTTAAGCTGGCCCTGGAGCACGTACATACCGCCCGTCACCCTCCTCACAAGCCCCGAACTTACATAACTAATACTCCCCTTTAGCTAAAGATGAGGTAAGTCGTAACAAGGTAAGTGTACTGGAAAGTGCACTTAGCATACCAAGACGTAGCTATAATACAAAGCATTCAGCTTACACCTGAAAGATATCCGCACCCAACCAGATCGTCTTGAGGCCAACCTCTAGCCCAACCACATACTCATCTGCAAATACCTAAAAACCCCCTCACCAACTGAACTAAAGCATTCTCACAACTTAGTATAGGCGATAGAAAAGACCCATCCAGGCGCGATAGAAATTGTACCGTAAGGGAAAGATGAAATAACAGTGAAAACTCAACCAATAAGCAGCAAAGATAAACCCTTGTACCTCTCGCATCATGATCTAGCAAGAACAACCAAGCAAAACGAACTTAAGCTTGCCACCCCGAAACCCAAGCGAGCTACTTACAAGCAACTGCCCCGAGTGAACCCGTCTCTGTCGCAAAAGAGTGGGACGACTTGTCAGTAGTGGTGAAAAGCCAACCGAGCTGGGTGATAGCTGGTTGCCTGTAAAACGAATCTGAGTTCCCCCTTAATTTTCCTCTACGGACACCCACTCAACCCCCTCGAAGCAAATTAAGAGAAATTTAAAGGAGGTACAGCTCCTTTAAAAAAGGATACAACCTTCACCAGCGGATAACCCCCTCCACCCATCATAACCGTGGGCCTTAAAGCAGCCACCACCAAAGAGTGCGTCAAAGCTCCACCAACCAGAAAATCCAAAAACAACACGAATCCCTCCTCCCCAACAGGCTAATCTATGACAATAGAAGAATTAATGCTAAAATAAGTAACAAGGGATTTTTTCCCCTCCCTCTCAGGCGCAAGCTTACATCCCCACATTATTAACAGGCCCAACAATACCCCTAACCCCCTCACAAGCCCACATATTGACCTAATCCTGTTAACCCAACCCAGGAGCGCCCACCAAGAAAGATTAAAATCTGTGAAAGGAACTAGGCAAACCCAAGGCCCGACTGTTTACCAAAAACATAGCCCTCAGCAAACCAAGTATTGAGGGTGATGCCTGCCCAGTGACCCATGTTTAACGGCCGCGGTATCCTAACCGTGCAAAGGTAGCGCAATCAATTGTCCCATAAATCGAGACCTGTATGAATGGCTAAACGAGGTCTTAACTGTCTCTCACAGATAATCAGTGAAATTGATCTTCCCGTGCAAAAGCAGGAATAAACACATAAGACGAGAAGACCCTGTGGAACTTAAAAATCAATGGCCACCCCCTCCCCTCTCCACCCTAATTAGGCACACACCTATCAAACACCTGGCCCACATTTTTCGGTTGGGGCGACCTTGGAGAAAAACAAACCCTCCAAAAATAAGACCAACCCCCTTAACCAAGAGCAACCCCTCAACGTGCAAACAGCAACCAGACCCAATACACTTGACCAATGGACCAAGCTACCCCAGGGATAACAGCGCAATCTCCTTCAAGAGCCCCTATCGACAAGGAGGTTTACGACCTCGATGTTGGATCAGGACATCCTAATGGTGCAGCAGCTATTAAGGGTTCGTTTGTTCAACGATTAACAGTCCTACGTGATCTGAGTTCAGACCGGAGCAATCCAGGTCGGTTTCTATCTATGATTAACTTTCCCCAGTACGAAAGGACCGAGAAAGTGAGGCCAATACCACAAGCACGCCTCCCCCCCAAACAATGAACCCAACTAAACCTACCAAAGGGACCCCAACTATTAACCCCTAAACAAGGGCCGCTAGTGTGGCAGAGCTTGGCAAATGCAAAAGACTTAAACCCTTTACTCAGAGGTTCAAATCCTCTCCCTAGCTACTCAACCATGATCAAACCCGCACCCCTGATCCATCTCACTATGTCCCTCTCCTATATCATCCCGATCCTAATCGCCGTAGCTTTCCTCACGCTACTAGAACGAAAAGTCCTAAGCTACATACAGGCCCGAAAAGGGCCAAATATCGTAGGCCCCTTTGGTCTCCTTCAACCCGTAGCAGACGGCGTAAAACTATTTATCAAAGAACCAATCCGCCCATCCACCTCCTCCCCCTTCCTGTTCGTCATGACCCCAGTGCTAGCCCTCCTCCTAGCACTCACAATCTGAATCCCTCTCCCCATCCCATTCCCACTCACTGACCTCAACCTGGGCCTTCTCTTCCTACTAGCCATATCAAGCCTAGCCGTCTACTCAATCCTATGATCGGGATGGGCTTCAAATTCAAAATACGCCCTAATCGGTGCCCTGCGAGCTGTAGCACAAACAATCTCCTACGAAGTAACACTAGCCATTATCCTCCTATCCGTTATCCTACTAAGCGGAAACTACACACTAAACACCCTCGCCACCACCCAAGAACCACTATACCTCATCTTCTCCTCCTGACCCCTTGCAATAATATGGTATATCTCCACCCTCGCCGAAACAAACCGCGCCCCTTTTGACCTCACGGAAGGTGAGTCAGAGCTAGTATCGGGCTTCAACGTTGAATATGCCGCAGGACCATTCGCCCTATTCTTCCTAGCCGAATACGCCAACATCATACTGATAAACACCCTAACAACTATCCTATTCTTAAACCCAAGCTCACTAAACCTCCCCCCAGAACTATTCCCAGTCGCTCTAGCCACAAAAATTTTACTTCTATCCTCAGGATTCCTATGAACTCGAGCCTCCTACCCTCGATTCCGATATGACCAACTCATACACCTCCTCTGAAAAAACTTCCTACCGCTAACCCTAGCCCTTTGCCTCTGACACACCAGCATACCAATCTGCTACGCAGGCCTCCCTCCTTACGCAAGGAAATGTGCCTGAACGCTAAAGGGTCACTATGATAAAGTGAACATAGAGGTACACTAATCCTCTCATTTCCTAATCAACAAACTTTAGAAAAGCAGGAGTCGAACCTGCACAGAGGAGATCAAAACTCCCCATACTTCCCCTATATTATTTCCTAGTAGAGTCAGCTAATAAAGCTATCGGGCCCATACCCCGAAAATGATGGTTCAACCCCTTCCCCTACTAATGAACCCCCACGCAAAGCTAATCCTCACTCTAAGCCTCCTCCTAGGGACAACAATCACAATCTCGAGCAATCACTGAATATTGGCCTGAACTGGACTCGAAATCAACACCCTAGCTATCATCCCCCTTATCTCAAAATCCCACCACCCCCGGGCCGTAGAAGCTGCAATCAAATACTTCCTAGTACAGGCAACTGCCTCAACATTACTACTCTTCTCAAGCATAACCAATGCCTGATCCACAGGACAGTGAGAAATCACCCAACTAACTCACCCAACATCTTGCCTTCTACTAACAGCAGCAATCGCAATAAAACTAGGGCTAGTGCCATTCCACTTCTGATTTCCAGAAGTACTCCAAGGCACATCCTTAAACACGGGCTTGCTCCTATCGACAATAATAAAACTCCCCCCAATCACTCTCCTCCTCCTAACATCCCACTCACTTAACCCAACCCTGCTCGTCACCATAGCCGTAGCCTCAACTGCCCTGGGCGGATGAATAGGCTTAAACCAGACACAAATCCGAAAAATCCTAGCCTTCTCATCCATCGCCCACCTAGGCTGAATAACCATCATCCTCATCTACTCCCCTAAACTCACCCTACTAACCTTCTGCCTATACGCCCTAATAACCGCCACCGTATTCCTCGCCCTCAACACAACCAACACCCTGAAACTACCCACATTAATAACTTCCTGAACAAAAACACCCACACTAAACGCAACCCTAATACTAGCCCTACTATCCCTAGCAGGATTGCCCCCACTAACAGGCTTCCTACCAAAGTGACTTATCACCCAAGAACTAACCAAGCAAGAAATAACAACAGCCGCCACAATCATCATCATACTCTCACTCCTCGGACTCTTCTTTTACCTACGCCTTACATACTATTCAACAATCACACTACCCCCGAACTCCACCAACCACATAAAACAATGACACCTTAGCAAGCCCACAAACCCCTCAATCGCCATCCTCGCCTCCCTATCAACCACACTCCTACCACTCTCCCCTATAATCCTAGCCACCCTTTAAACCCAGAAACTTAGGATAACCTGCCCCAAACCGAAGGCCTTCAAAGCCTTAAATAAGAGTTAGACCCTCTTAGTTTCTGCTAAGACCCGTAGGATATTAACCTACATCCCCTGAATGCAACCCAGGGACTTTAATTAAGCTAGAGTCTTCCTCACCTAAGCAGGTAGGCCTCGATCCCACAACAATCCTAGTTAACAGCTAGGCGCCCAAGCCTGACGGGCTTCTGCTTATAAGACTCCGGCACTCTTAACGTGCATCAATGAGCTTGCAACTCAACATGAACTTCACTACAGAGTCGATAAGAAGAGGAATCGAACCTCTGTAAAAAGGACTACAGCCTTACGCTTAGACACTCAGCCATCTTACCCGTGACCTTCACCAACCGATGATTATTCTCCACAAACCACAAAGATATCGGCACCCTCTACTTAATCTTCGGCGCATGAGCCGGCATAATCGGCACAGCTCTCAGCCTACTCATCCGTGCCGAATTAGGTCAACCAGGAACTCTCCTGGGAGATGACCAAATCTACAACGTAATTGTAACCGCCCACGCCTTTGTAATAATCTTCTTCATAGTAATACCAATCATGATCGGCGGATTCGGAAACTGACTAGTACCGCTCATAATCGGCGCCCCAGACATAGCGTTCCCCCGTATAAACAACATAAGCTTCTGACTACTCCCCCCCTCCTTCCTCCTCCTTCTTGCCTCCTCCACAGTAGAAGCTGGAGCAGGCACAGGATGAACCGTGTACCCCCCTCTAGCTGGTAACCTAGCCCACGCCGGCCCATCAGTTGACCTGGCTATCTTCTCTCTCCACCTTGCAGGTGTATCCTCAATCCTAGGGGCAATCAACTTCATTACAACCGCTATCAACATAAAACCCCCAGCACTCTCGCAATATCAAACCCCCCTATTCGTATGATCTGTACTCATCACCGCCGTTCTACTCCTACTTTCACTCCCAGTACTTGCTGCCGGCATCACCATACTATTAACAGACCGAAACCTAAACACCACATTCTTCGACCCCGCTGGAGGAGGCGATCCTATCTTATACCAGCACCTCTTCTGATTCTTCGGACACCCGGAAGTCTACATTCTAATTCTCCCAGGATTCGGCATTATTTCCCACGTGGTAGCCTACTATGCAGGCAAAAAAGAACCATTTGGCTATATAGGAATAGTATGAGCTATGCTATCCATCGGATTCCTAGGCTTCATTGTATGGGCCCACCACATATTTACAGTAGGAATAGACGTAGACACCCGAGCCTACTTCACATCCGCCACCATAATCATCGCCATTCCAACAGGCATTAAAGTCTTCAGCTGATTAGCCACCCTGCACGGAGGAACCATCAAATGAGACCCACCCATGCTATGAGCCCTGGGTTTCATCTTCCTCTTCACAATCGGAGGATTAACAGGGATCGTCCTTGCAAACTCCTCGCTCGACATTGCCCTCCACGATACGTACTACGTAGTCGCTCACTTCCACTACGTCCTATCAATAGGGGCTGTCTTCGCCATCCTAGCAGGATTTACCCACTGATTCCCGCTATTCTCAGGGTACACACTGCATCCCACATGAGCCAAGGCCCACTTTGGAGTCATATTCACAGGCGTAAACCTAACTTTCTTCCCCCAGCACTTCCTAGGCCTAGCTGGCATGCCACGACGGTACTCAGACTACCCAGACGCCTACACACTATGAAACACCTTATCCTCCATCGGCTCACTAATCTCAATAACAGCAGTAATCATATTAATATTTATTATCTGAGAAGCCTTCGCATCAAAACGAAAAGTACTCATACCAGAGCTAACAACCACTAACATTGAATGAATCCACGGCTGCCCACCTCCATACCACACCTTCGAAGAACCAGCCTTTGTCCAAATCCAAGAAAGGAGGGAATCGAACCCTCATTCACTAGTTTCAAGCCAGCCGCATCAAGCCGCTTATGCTTCTTTCTTATGAGACGTTAGTAAACCAATTACATGGTCTTGTCAAGACCAAATCACAGGTGAAAGCCCAGTACATCTCACGTGGCCAACCACTCACAACTCGGATTTCAAGACGCCTCATCCCCCATCATAGAAGAACTTGTCGAATTCCACGATCACGCCCTAATGGTTGCACTGGCAATCTGCAGCTTAGTGCTCTACCTCTTAGCACTAATACTTATAGAGAAACTATCCTCAACCACTGTCGACGCGCAAGAAATTGAATTAGTTTGAACCATCTTGCCAGCTATCGTCCTAATCCTGCTCGCCCTACCATCCCTGCAAATCCTATACATGATAGATGAAATTGATGAACCCGATCTGACCCTAAAAGCCATCGGCCGCCAATGATACTGAACCTATGAATACACAGACTTCAAAGACCTAACATTCGACTCATACATAATCCCTACAGCAGAACTCCTGCCTGGGCACTTCCGACTGCTAGAAGTCGACCACCGAGTCGTCATTCCCATGGAGTCACCCATCCGCATTATCATCACTGCCGGAGATGTACTTCACTCCTGAGCCGTCCCAACCCTCGGGGTAAAAACTGACGCAATTCCAGGCCGCCTGAACCAAGCATCATTCATCGCAACCCGGCCAGGCATCTTCTATGGCCAATGCTCAGAGATCTGCGGACGCAACCACAGCTACATACCAATTGTAGTAGAATCTACCCCCCTCCCCTACTTCGAAAGCTGATCCGCACTACTATCATCCTAATCATTAAGAAGCTATGTATCAGCACTAGCCTTTTAAGCTAGAGAAAGAGGCCCGCTAGTCCTCCTTAATGACATGCCACAACTCAACCCAAACCCATGGTTCCTCATCATACTAGCATCTTGACTGATTTTCCTATTAATAATACAACCTAAACTCCTATCACTCACCTCTGCCAACTCTCCATCCACCAAAACTAACCCCGCTAGCAAAACCACCCCATGAACCTGACCATGAACTTAAGCTTCTTTGACCAATTTGCAAGTCCAAACTTCCTAGGGATCCCCCTCATCCTACTCTCAATACTCTTCCCCTCCCTGCTGCTCCCCTCTCCCAATAACCGATGACTACCAAACCGCCTTTCCACCCTCCAACTATGACTCTCCCACCTAATCGCCAAGCAACTAATACTTCCACTAAATAAAGGAGGCCACAAATGAGCCCTAATCCTCACATCATTAATAATACTCCTTCTCTCGATCAACCTCCTAGGCCTGCTGCCCTACACATTCACCCCAACTACCCAACTATCAATAAACATAGCTCTAGCGTTCCCACTATGACTCGCTACCCTACTCACAGGCCTCCGACACCAGCCTTCAGCATCTCTAGGCCACCTCCTACCAGAAGGCACCCCCACCCCCCTAATCCCAGCACTAATTATGATCGAAACTACTAGCCTCCTTATTCGCCCCCTAGCCCTAGGCGTTCGCTTAACGGCCAACCTCACAGCAGGCCACCTACTCATCCAACTTATCTCCACCGCCACTATAGTCCTACTGCCCATCATACCAACAGTATCCCTACTCACCGCCTTAATCCTACTCCTACTCACTATCTTAGAGGTAGCCGTCGCCATAATCCAAGCCTACGTCTTCGTGCTCCTACTAAGCCTATACCTACAGGAAAACATCTAATGGCTCACCAAGCACACTCCTACCACATAGTCGACCCAAGCCCATGGCCCATCTTTGGGGCAGCCGCCGCCCTACTCACAACCTCGGGCCTAATCATATGATTCCACTACAACTCCTCACAACTACTGACCCTAGGCCTACTATCCATAATTCTAGTCATGCTACAATGATGACGCGATATCGTGCGGGAAAGTACATTCCAAGGCCATCACACTCCTACCGTCCAAAAAGGCCTACGATACGGGATAATCCTATTTATCACATCCGAAGTATTCTTCTTCCTTGGATTTTTCTGAGCATTCTTCCACTCCAGCCTGGCCCCCACCCCAGAGCTAGGCGCCCAATGACCACCAACCGGAATCACACCCCTTAACCCCATAGAAGTGCCGCTACTAAACACAGCTATCCTCCTGGCCTCCGGCGTCACAGTAACATGAGCGCATCACAGCATCACAGAAAGCAACCGAAAACAAGCCATCCAGGCCCTGACCCTAACAATCCTTCTGGGCTTCTACTTCACAGCTCTCCAGGCAACAGAATACTACGAAGCCCCATTTTCAATCGCCGACGGCGTATATGGCTCAACCTTTTTCGTCGCTACAGGATTCCACGGACTTCATGTACTCATTGGATCCTCATTCCTATCAATCTGCCTCCTCCGACTAATTAAATTCCACTTTACATCCAACCACCACTTCGGCTTCGAGGCAGCTGCCTGATACTGACACTTTGTGGACGTTATCTGACTATTCCTCTACATAACCATTTACTGATGAGGATCCTGCCTTCCTAGTATATCAATTACAAGTGACTTCCAATCCCTAAAATCTGGTTTAACTCCAGAGGAGGGCAATAAACATAATCACCTTCATACTCACCTCATCCCTCACCCTGAGCATCCTCCTTACCTCACTAAACTTCTGACTCGCCCAAACAAACCCAGATTCAGAGAAACTATCCCCCTACGAATGCGGCTTCGACCCCCTTGGTTCCGCACGACTTCCATTTTCAATTCGATTCTTCCTAGTGGCCATCCTATTTCTGCTATTTGACTTAGAAATCGCCCTCCTACTCCCGCTCCCATGAGCCACTCAGCTCCAATCCCCCCTTGCTACGCTAACCTGAGCTTCCACTATACTGCTCCTACTCACACTAGGGTTAGTCTATGAATGAACCCAGGGGGGCCTAGAATGAGCAGAATAAACACAGAAAGTTAGTCTAACTAAGACAGTTGATTTCGACTCAACAAACCATAGCCCGACTCTATGACTTTCTCTATGTCTCTCTTACATCTAAGCTTCTACTCTGCCTTCGCCCTAAGTGGTCTCGGACTAGCCTTCCACCGAACCCACCTAGTCTCTGCCCTACTCTGTCTAGAGAGCATGATACTATCTATATATATTGCCCTCTCTTCTTGACCAATCGAAAATCAAGCAGCGACATTTACCCTAATACCAGTACTCATGCTAGCATTCTCAGCCTGCGAAGCGGGCATTGGCCTAGCAATGCTAGTAGCCTCCACACGAACCCACGGCTCCGACCACTTACACAACCTAAACCTCCTACAATGCTAAAAATTATCCTCCCCATAATCATACTCCTCCCAACAACCCTCCTATCTCCCCCAAAATTCCTGTGAATTAATACCACTATATACAGCACCCTAATCGCCTCCCTTAGCTTCCAGTGATTACTCCCAACTTACTACCCTCACAAACACCTAACCAACTGAACCGGCATCGACCACATCTCATCGCCCCTCCTGACACTAACCTGCTGACTGCTCCCCCTCATAATCCTAGCAAGCCAGAGCCACCTACAACATGAGCCCCTTGCACGAAAACGAACATTCATTGCAACCCTAGTAACAATCCAACCATTCATCGTACTAGCCTTCTCAGCCACTGAACTCACACTCTTCTACATCGCATTCGAAGCAACCCTAATCCCCACCCTAATCCTAATCACACGGTGGGGAAACCAACCAGAACGCCTAAGCGCTGGCATCTACCTGCTATTCTACACCCTCATCAGCTCCCTCCCACTGCTAGTCTCCCTCCTTCACCTACACACATGAACTGGCACCTTAAGCCTCCCAATCCTACAACTAGTCCACCCTCTACTTACCAACTCCTGGCCCGGCCTCCTATCCAGCTTAGCCCTACTAACAGCATTTATAGTAAAAGCACCCCTATACGGACTCCACCTATGACTCCCCAAAGCCCACGTAGAAGCCCCAATTGCAGGATCCATATTACTAGCCGCACTTCTCCTGAAACTAGGAGGGTACGGCATTATACGAATTACATTCATAACAACTCCCCTGTCAAATCACCTACACTACCCATTCCTCACCCTCGCCCTATGGGGAGCACTAATAACCAGCTCAATCTGCCTACGACAAACCGACCTAAAGTCACTCATTGCCTACTCCTCAGTAAGTCACATGGGGCTAGTTATCGCCGCAAGCATAATCCAAACCTCCTGATCATTCTCAGGTGCAATAATCCTAATAATCTCTCACGGACTAACCTCCTCCATACTATTCTGCCTAGCCAACACAAACTACGAACGCACTCACAGCCGAATCCTTCTCCTAACACGAGGCCTACAGCCCCTCCTTCCACTTATAGCCCTATGATGACTCCTCGCCAATCTCACAAACATAGCCCTGCCCCCAACCACAAATCTAATAGCAGAATTAACCATCATAATCGCCCTATTCCACTGATCCACCCCCACAATTATCCTAACCGGAACCGCAACCCTACTAACCGCCTCATACACACTATTCATGCTACTAACAACCCAACGCGGCACTCTACCTCCCTACCTCACCTCCATCCAAAACTCAAACACCCGAGAACACCTCCTAATAGCCCTCCACATCATCCCTCTCCTACTCCTAATCCTAAAACCAGAATTAATCTCGAGAACCCCCACAGGCAGGCATAGTTTCAACCCAAACATTAGGCTGTGATCCTAAAAATAGAAGTTAGACCCTTCTTACCTGCCGAGGGGCGGTTTAACCAGCAAGAACTGCTAATTCTTGCATCTGAGTCTAAAACCTCAGCCCCCTTACTTTTAAAGGATAACAGCAATCCACTGGTCTTAGGAGCCACCCTTCTTGGTGCAAATCCAAGTAAAAGTAATGGAGACCACACTTCTTACCACCTCCATACTCCTCACACTAACAATCCTCCTTACGCCAGTACTACTGCCACTACTATCAAATAACTTCAAAAACTCCCCAATCACCATTACACGCACCATTAAAACTGCCTTCCTAACCAGTCTAATCCCCATAACACTACTCATACACTCCAGTGCAGAAAGCATCATCTCATGCTGAGAGTGGAAATTCATCATAAACCACAAAATCCCACTCAGCCTCAAAATCGATCAATACTCCACGGTATTCTTCCCCATTGCACTATTCGTAACATGGTGCATCCTCCAATTCGCAACATGATATATAGAATCAGACCCCCACATTACAAAATTTTTTACCTTCCTCTTAATATTTCTAATCGCCATACTAACTCTAACTATTGCCAACAACATATTCCTCCTATTCATCGGCTGAGAGGGAGTCGGAATCATATCCTTCCTGCTAATCGGCTGATGGCAGGGACGAGCTGAGGCAAACACAGCTGCCCTTCAAGCCGTACTGTACAACCGGATCGGCGACATCGGCCTCATCCTCAGCATAGCATGACTCGCCTCATCCCTAAACACCTGAGAAATCCAACAAACCCTCTCTCCACACCAAACCCCCACACTCCCCCTATTGGGCCTAATCTTAGCAGCAACAGGAAAGTCCGCCCAATTCGGTCTACACCCATGACTCCCTGCCGCCATAGAAGGCCCAACCCCAGTCTCTGCCCTACTCCACTCCAGCACCATAGTAGTAGCCGGAATCTTCTTGCTCATCCGTACCCACCCTATACTCACTGCCAACGAAACAGCCCTCACCCTATGCCTATGCCTAGGGGCCCTATCTACACTATTCGCAGCCACCTGTGCCCTCACACAAAACGACATCAAAAAGATCATTGCCTTCTCCACATCCAGTCAGCTAGGGCTAATAATAGTTACCATCGGACTAAACTCACCACAACTAGCCTTCCTCCACATCTCAACTCACGCCTTCTTCAAAGCCATGCTATTCCTCTGCTCAGGCTCCATCATCCATAGTCTCAATGGAGAACAGGACATCCGAAAGATAGGCGGCCTGCAAAAAATATTACCAATAACTACCTCCTGCCTAACCATCGGCAACCTAGCCCTAATAGGAACCCCCTTCCTAGCAGGATTCTACTCAAAGGACCTTATCATTGAAAGCCTAAATACCTCATACCTCAACGCCTGAGCACTGCTCCTAACTCTCACAGCCACATCCTTCACCGCAACCTACAGCCTACGCATAACCCTCTTAGTCCAAACCGGATTCCCACGAACACCCCCAATCACACCCATAAATGAAAATAGCCCAATAATCGCCAACCCCCTCATCCGCCTAGCTCTAGGCAGCATTATAGCTGGCTTACTCATCACATCCTACATTCCCCCCACAAAGACCCCACCAATAACTATACCCCTGCTTATAAAAATGGCAGCAATCACCCTAACCCTCCTAGGCGCCATCCTCGCCCTAGAACTCTCAAATATAACCCACACCCTAACCCAACCAAAGCAAACCCCCCTCATAAACTTCTCCTCTACTCTGGGCTACTTCAACCCCTTAGCACATCGACCTAGCTCCACAGCCCTACTAAGCAGCGGACAAAAAATTGCCTCCCACCTAATTGACCTGTCTTGGTACAAAAAGATAGGCCCCGAAGGGCTCGCAGATCTGCAGCTAATAGCAACCAAAACTTCCACCACCCTTCACAGCGGGCTAATTAAAACCTACTTAGGATCCTTTGCCCTATCCATCCTTATCATCCTACTCACACACAGAGCCCCATA